TTTCCTTTTGGTCCAACCATCTAGTTTCCTTTTGCGGGGCGTGGTTCCTTTCAAGATTCATCGATTAGAATCCTATTTTTAGTACATAACTTTTGCTTTTTTTTAGCTAACTATTGCTCTTATCCAAATTCTCTTGTTTTCATCTCAATCTTACCGAGAATTCTCTCTAAAGAAAAGGGATTCTAAATAGAATTCTCATTTTTTTTTTTCGAATTTTGAATTCTATTTATTAGTTATTATAAAATTATTAGTTATTATAAAGTTATTATAAATTGGTCGAAATTGAAATCGATTTTTATTATCCTTTCTATTTGATTATCTTTATAGAATAGATTGAATTTCCCTTTTTTATGAATATGTCCTTTTGTCTCTTTTTTATTAGTGGTTTAGAATAGAACAAGTAGTCACAAGTAGTCAGATGTAAGAGAATGTAGAGGAATTTTCTTTAGAATAGAAGGGTCTTGGTATATTACTTTTATTAGTATTAGAATCCAATCCCAATGGAGGATTTTCTATCGAAAGAGAAGACTAGGTCTAAGTAAGGTATACTAAGCCTATTTTACGTTGTTGACAATGTTTACAATGAAACTTAGCATTAGCAAAGATATTAGTTTTTTCAAACTTTATCTTTTGCACAAAATTGGGGTTGGGTTAGGTTGGAGTTTTTAACCAGACTCGTGTTATGATACAAAATTCACTAGAATTGGATATACCAAAGAAGGGTAGTATAATTAACTCGTTGATTTCGGACAGGAAAAGAGGAAAATTCCATATGAATTTGACTACGAAGAGTAATGAGGAAAAGTTGGTTTTTTTATCCACAACTAGAAAAAGATCAATTGGGTCCATTGAAATGAAATGTGTTTTTGCTTTCCCAATGAATGGGCTTATAGGAATGATTGTCTTTTGATGAAGCAATCAGTCAGTTAAAACAATAACGAGGAAAATCAAATAAAAAAAGAGACAATTTTTTGTATTCGAATATTTATTCGTTTTTTTTTTTTGAATTGTTTGAATTGTATAGGGCTCTAGGGCTATACGGACTCGAACCGTAGACCTTCTCGGTAAAACAGATCAAACTTATTATTATCAAAATGATATGAACTGTTTCAAAGACCCAACATGCATTTTTTGTGCATTGGGCTCTTTCATTAACTGATAGAAATATCAGCTAGTCCGCCATTTTTATTTTTGACAGAAAAATAAGAAGATGGCTCCATGTGCTCTGAGTCATTATGTTGATTCAGATTCAGGAACACTACCAAAGTTTTTCAAGGGGGGTTATCTTGACGTAGGTTTGCCTCTGGCCTAGATTCACTTAAGTGAAATGAAGTCTCTATCGCTCTACTTAAAAATCAAATATGAAAACTTCATACACCTTAAAGTTCATAGGACGAAAAGAGGTTTTTTTGAGGCCCTGATACTCAGCCTAGCATTGAATAGACTAGGTATTCACCTTATCAATATATCAAATCAACGGTGGGGTCTGTTTGGCACCTAACTGGGCACCTAAATCGGACCGAACCCTTGTCAGGCTATTGTTCTCTTCTTCCCTCAAAGTTATCGAGTAAGACATCGATTTATCAATAAGATCAATTTTTTTGATTGCATGATGCACTCCCCTGAAAAACATCGGCGCGCGTGTAAACGAGGTGCTCTACCAACTGAGCTACAGCCCTTAGTGCTTGTAATACATATTTTATTATGTAGATAATTTCTTGTCAAGATGACTATTCCATGATCCAAGATCATATTGATCGGTATTGCTTCTAAGTAATATGATATTTATAATCCATCGACGGGAGGAGTCCCTTTTGGTTTTCTTTGTGAAGATAAATGACCTACTTAACTCAGCGGTTAGAGTATTGCTTTCATACGGCGGGAGTCATTGGTTCAAATCCAATAGTAGGTAGAACTTATTAGATACCGCGGTCAATGGTATCTAATAAGTTTTTATACCCATTTGATTTTAGTAATATTTTTTTTGTATCTTTTCTATTCTATTTCTTTTTCGTTGCATAAAAATGGGATCATAAAAATATGATTTCGCTTGATTGTATTTAATCGACAGAATCAAGTCAAACAAAATAACCAAATATAGGGTGTATAAATTGATGATTATTCGGACACACCGACTGGTTATGAAATGGCGTTGATAGCCTCTACTCGTGTCCTAGCCCGTCGTAGAGCTAGATTTGACTCAATTGTTTGTCTCTTTCCTTCAGCTTTTCTCAAAGCATCTTCCGCTATTTCAAGAGTTTGCTGAGCTTCTTGTGGATCGATGTCACTACTTTTCTCTGCATCATTTACTAAAACAGTGATTTCATTATTACCTATTCTAGCAAAACCGCCCATCAGAGCCATCGTTAGCCATTGGTCGTTAAGGCGTATTCTCAAAATACCTATATCTACTGCTGTGGCAATAGGAGCGTGATTTGGTAATACGCCAATTTGTCCACTATTAGTAGATAAAATGATTTCTTTCACTTCTGAATCCCAA